CCCCCCTTTTATATTTCTTTCCTTAATTGAATTTCGTTTGATTAGGGCGAAGTTCCTTAAAAACCCCTGCCTTTTTAAAAACATCCTGAACAGTTCCTGTAGGTTGAGCACCCTTTTCAAGGAAATAGAGAATAGCAGGAACGTTTAAATAAGTTTGATTTTTTATCGGATCATAAAAACCCACCTTCTGAAGATCTTTTCCTTCTCTTCGGGATCGAACATCAATTGCAACGATTCGATAGACAGCTCATTGAGATAGATGTAGATGAACAATACCCCTCCTAGAAACGTATAAGAAGTTTTCTCCTCGTACGGCTCGAGAAAAAAATAATTTGATTCGAAGTTCTATGTATGGAATTCTAATAAATGACAAAATAGTCCAGAAAATCATCAAATCAATTAGACTATGATTTAAGTCTTTTTTTCTTTTTCGTTCCTGAAAAAGAAAAAGAAATCATTCGTACTCATAACTCAAGTTAGATAACTCTTACGCAAATCGTTAGGCAATTTCATTTATTGAGTGGTCTTTACCCCCTTTTTTGTCTCCTTTAAAAAAATATATTTGGATTCTTAATATTTGGATTCTTATTAAGTCAGGTCCAGTTATTGAGATAATTTAAAGGGTGTTTCCTTGTTCAGGGATCCTTTATCAATCATTGGGTTTAGACATTACTTCGGTGCTTCTTAATCCTTTCAAAATGGCAGCAACATACCCCTTTTTTGGATTTCCTTCTATCAAAGAATCTTACAAACAATTGATTCCCGCGTGATACACTTTGAATCAAAAAGTTTGATTAATTTCAACAAATTTTCCTTTTGAATGGGAAACTTGCTCGAATGGGATCTTTTATATTGAAGATATATTCACGAAGTTGTTCCAATTTATTGATTTGCATTAACCCTAGATTCTTGCTCCGAGAAATCAATTAATACTTTCTACTCGAGCTCCATCATGGACTATTTCCATTATCAAATGATGTCGAGTCAAGAGCACCTTCATTCCTATAGAAATAGAAAATGGTGGATATAATAAAGAATCCACAATGGATCGTGTCCTTCAAGTCGCACGTTGCTTTCTACCACATCGTTTCAAACGAAGTTTTAGCATAACATTCCTCTAATTTGGAACCGGTATGGAATTGATTCAATTATGGAATCATGAATAGTCATTGGTTCAATTAGTGCATAGACGTCGTAATAATCTATACTCTTTTTTTATAGATAGATATAAATCGGTAAAGATTTTTCGGAAGAAGTTTTAGCAAGACCTCTATCAAAGATTCCACTTAACTTCTAAAGAATCATTAAAAACATTCATAATTAAAATAAAAAAGGTTCCTATCATTTATCATTATTGGAAGAAAAATGATAATAATTGGAAGAAAAGTGATAATAAGGATCCCATTTGATCGTCATAGAAAAGATAAGTCCTTCTTAATTGAATTTAATTGAATTAATAAACTAGATCAAACTCAAACAAAAAAATAGGGAAGGGGTTTTCGTATCTATCAAATCGACTGAACAATTGTCTTGTCACCATTCTAAATAGTCTATATTCAAATTTTCAATTTGAGATTTTCGGATCACAAAACTTTTTCATTTCACAAAAAGAGAAAGACTATTATTTTACTATTGAAATAGAACAATAAATACATATACGATAAACTTTTAAATATATAATTACATATATAACACTCTATTTTTATTCAATTTTTGGTAATGTGATTCGGGCAGACGCAGATATTTTAATACCTTCGATTAATGATTAATTCTTATCTGCTCTCCCATTCTATGGGAATAATGGGGTACATAACAGAACAGAGATTAAAAAGGGGGTTCTGACCGAAGATACGAACTGCCTAGGTACAAAACTAAAGAAGTCCGGATTAAGTTGCTCCTGTTTTTTATTTTAGCCTAACCCATTAAGAGACTTAATTCTATTGAGGTTAAGTGAATTTTATTAGTACCAAAATAGTTAGATCTATAGAAAAATTCATAAATAATTAGACTACCCCATTTACGAGATAAAGAATAATAGATAGGATCATTGAAAATTCAAATTTTGATAAAATAGAAAATAGATATGGGACGGAGGGCTTTTCTAAATAACTAACTTCTCTAAATAGGGAGGATTTGAACATATAATATGATGAAAAGACCGCCCGACTTTTTTTTTTAATTTGAATTCAAACTCGTAGAATCCATGTTATGTTCCCGTCTTACCCGGATCCTAAATAGATTAAATTACGCCTGTATGTCATTTGAATTCGATTGAGTTAAGTTTGTGAAAAAAGTCTAATTCATAAAATATCAAAATCAGAAGTAAGAAACACATTCCACCTAAAATTAGACTTTAAACAGAACCTTTTTTATTCTATTCTAACATAAGGGATACCCTCTGGGACGGAAGGATTCGAACCTCCGAATAGCGGGACCAAAACCCGTTGCCTTACCACTTGGCCACGCCCCATTTAGATTTTTATTCAACATTAAAAAAAAATACTATTTGTATTGGTTGTTTGTCAACTCCAATCTAAATATCTCTAGAATAAAGTAGATCCTTACTAGAATTTTGATACGTGTAGATATAGACTTCAACTTAATTTAATTTATTGATCATTAGATATAAATCAATTAAGATATTGTATGAAAGTATGATTTCTTCTATTCTCTTTTGAGAATTGGAGGATTTTTGATTGGGTGGGGTCAAAAGCAAAAGAAGGATTTTTTGTCTACCTTAATTTCTCCCTATTTCTTTATATCAATAACTCAATCAAAATGCAATTATCTCCAAGAACAAAAATGTCTGTTATGCTTAATATCTTTAGTTTGATCTGTATCTATCTTAATTCTGCCCTTTATTCGAGTAGTTTTTTCTTCGGAAAATTGCCCGAGGCCTATGCTTTTTTGAATCCAATCGTAGATGTTATGCCAGTCATACCTGTCCTCTTTTTTCTCTTAGCTTTTGTTTGGCAAGCTGCTGTAAGTTTTCGATAAGATCTTTAATTTAATAATCTCCTAGAAAATTCATTATTTATTCGAGAAAAAATTATAACAATTGATAAGATCAGATAAGTTTTTGAGTATAAACCCTCGATTCAAACATTGAAATTCTTTGATAGTCGGGATAAATCCGGTTTTCCTCGTTTTCTTTTTCTCATTTTTTAACCCCTTTTCAGTAAAAAAAAAGACCTTAACCCTATGTAATCTTAATTAGGGTCCCCGCAATATCTAATTGTGGATATTAAATAAATTTGGATTAATGAAAAACTCTTATTCTAAATGAATTTCTGAAAATTCTTTTCTATTTCTAGAAAGAACCTCGTTTCTTGGTATCCAAATAGGATATGTGTTAAAAAAATGTAGGATCTATTCTCTTTTTTTTTTTCCAAAAAATTATCTTGGAGATTGTTTAATGCTTACTCTCAAACTCTTCGTTTACACAGTAGTGATATTTTTTGTTTCTCTTTTCATCTTTGGATTCCTATCTAATGATCCCGGACGTAATCCTGGGCGTGAAGAATAAAGGGGGGTTTTCTCTTTTACATTTTTTTAGGATTTTATGTTTAACTAAGAAGAGGAGATTTACAAAATTTGAAAAAATCAAGTCATCAACGGAAACGGAAAGAGAGGGATTCGAACCCTCGGTACGAATAACTCGTACAACGGATTAGCAATCCGCCGCTTTAGTCCACTCAGCCATCTCTCCCAATTGAAATTGAAAAAGAGAATTACTATGTTAGATTACATTACACATAAAGTAAGGAACTCTCTTTTCTTTCTCTATTATTATTATATTATATAGATATGTACAACTTTTATCAGCCATTTCATTGCGATAAATAACATAACATAAAGGGCTTGAAAGCGCCAACAATATAAATAAAACTAAAAAGGACCTACTTGCATTGATTTTATTTTGTTCGAAAGGTCCTTCTTATTGCCACGGCCTGGCCTGGTCAGTACCTAGCCGGGCCTTTTTTGTTCCAACAAATTTAAATAAGAATGATTTTCAAATCAAAATGTTTATTATTATATAATTAATATATTTATATTATTATTATTATATATATAAGTAAGATTATATAAATAAGTAATATATAAATAATTGAATAGGAAATATTTAAGCAAGAGCAAGGAAGGGCTATTTCCATCCACGAAAACGAAAAAAAAGAAAGTCAACACTCTAATTTTTTTATGATTTTTTGATGATCCTATCTTGATTCTTGATTATGTCCAATTTCCCTATTCGACAAAAGATCCAGTTGTATGCAATAATTGCATTGTAGCGGGTATAGTTTAGTGGTAAAAGTGTGATTCGTTTTATTAACCCTTTAAGAGTTAAAGGGTCTTTGCTTTCGGTTTGATTCGTCCGATCAAAATATTTTTTCTAAAATAAAAAAGGATTTAATCCTTTACCTCTCAATGACAGATTCGAGAAAAATATAAATTCTCGTGATTTGTATCCAAGGGTCGCTTAGAAAGTGAGAAATTGGATTATGAAATTGCGAAACAGAATTTTGGAATTGGATTAATACTTCCATAAGTATGAGTAAAGGATCCATGGATGAAGATAGAAAGTAGGTTTCAAATCGTAACTAAATCTTCAATTTTTCTCTACCAAAAAAATTGAAGCAAAATAGCTATTAAACGATGACTTTAGTTTACTAGAGACATCAACCTATTGTTTTAGCTCGGTGGAAACAAAATCCCTTTCCTCAGGATCTTCTCAAATAAAAATAGAAAACGAAGTAACTAGAAAGATTGTTATAATAACTCTCTTCTATAGGGATCATCTAGAAAGCGATTCATTTTGTCTCTATTCAGACAAGAAGCTGACATAGATGTTATGGGGTAGAATTTTTTTGTAATATTGTTCACATCCATAAAGGAGCCGAATGAAACCAAAGTTTCATATTCGGTTTTGAATTAGAGACGTTCAAAATCAAAATACTGAATCGACGTCGACTATAACCCCTAGCCTTCCAAGCTAACGATGC